ATGTAATGTAATTATTAATTTTAATAATTAATAATTTTTTATTAATTTAAGAAATAAAGAGAAAAAATGATGAAAACAATAAAGCCATTGTTTTGTTACGTTTCCATATTAAAGTAAAGTATAGTACTTCATTTTTTCTTTATTTTAATGCCCGTTGGTGTTCCAAAAGTGCCTTTTCGGAGTCCTGGAGAGGAAGATGCTGTTTGGGTTGACTTATAGTGCGACTTGTTAGACATATTGGTCATATGGGATTTCCCCGTTACCTCCCCCGATCGAGTATTCTCTGTTTCGCCCAATCCAATAGATATATATTCAATTCAATATTGTATTGATTGAACCATCAAAAATTCGGAGCGTGAAGCACAATTAGATCAATTCCTATTGGGGATCAATATTATCAATTATTCTAATTGATGGTTTACTTGGACTGAGAAAATTAAAGTATACAGGCTCCGCTCATAGAATACCAAATTGGGAATGGTAAGAGTAAAGTACTAGAATGGGAGTGTAATTGTAGTAATATAAATATTGATGTAAATGTAGTAATATTAAATTTAAATATTGAAATATAATATAATTATTTAATTTAATTATTATTTATTATATTATTTATTATATTATTATTATTATATATAATTATTATATATAATTATAATATATATATATATATATATTAATATAATATATATATATATTATATATATAATACTAAATACTATTACTAAATACTATATGATCTATACGATACGATTACACGATATAATTACCACTTGTATCATAGGCTATTCTTAGCCTTACTATAGAGATAATCTCAAAAGGTATAATCTCAAACTGTCTACCAAGTACTATGATGAATACATGGAATAGTTTGGGTAAAGGTATGAAACGAATTGAAAAAAAAAAAAAAAAAATAAGCAGTACTGAAATCATTTGCCCTATATGTGCAAATATAATTCGGGCAAATATTCCCCCGGAGTAGAACAAAAACCTAAAATAATTGAAAGGACCCATTCAGGAACAAGAAAATTACATCGTGATTTGAATTTTTATGAAACAATACATCAATGAGAAGTTAGTTCAATAAGTTACAAAAATTCTTTTTTTTTTTTTACTTTTTATACATTATAGAATATAGGGAACGGGAAGGAGGCCAAAACTCATGTTAAAAAAAAAAAAATGGAAGAAAAGCAAAACGCTTCATTAGAAAAACAGTTAGAAAAAAAAAGAAATAAGACTGGAATCTACACATTGATTTTTTTCTCTTTTGAACCGTATGCATCCAAAGGTGCACGTACGGTTACACAGGGATACAATTTTGCCCTAATCAACCGACTTCATCGAGAAAGACTACTTTTTTTAGGCCAAGAGGTTGATAGCGAGATCTCGAATCAACTTGCTGGTCTCATGGTATATCTCAGCCTAGAAGATGCTACTAGGGATCTTTATTTGTTTATAAACTCTCCAGGCGGATGGGTAGTACCAGGAATAACCATTTATGACACTATGCAATTTGTGGTACCCGATGTATATACAATATGCATGGGATTAGCAGCTTCAATGGGGTCTTTCATTTTGGTCGGAGGAGAAATTACCAAACGTCTAGCATTCCCTCACGCTTGGCGCCAATGAGTTTTTTTATAAAAAAAAAGAAGACTATGCCTTCGCTCTATCGAATATGAATCAAATAAAAAAAAAAAGAATAAGTAATAATAGCATGGCACTTCGAGTTCGATATGAGCAAACCATTATTGTTTTTTCCTAACATGAGATTTTGTATTGAGATAATAGTATGAAAAAGAAGGGTTATTACCAATTGGATCTTGATCTTATGTGTCAAGAGTTAATTTCAGCGTCACAAACCATTTTTCTTCCACACCAGAAGTCTCTTTCTTATCTTTATGTTATCAGAGAAAGAGTAAAAAAAAATGGAAAAATTTATTTTATCCTTCTTGGATCGTATCAAAAAGAAACTTTGGGATTGCTAAACCACAGACAAGATAAATAGATAAATTATATAAATTATAATTATATAATTATATAATATATTAAATTATATATATATAATAAAGTAAAATAAAGCAACAGAACCATCATAGTATTTTTCTTTACTACTACGAAAGGAAGGGTGGTAAATGGATCATCTAAACATTTGGATCATATGAGTTATATTTCTTCTTTTCGATAGAAGAAATTCTATTGCAAAAGGAAAGGAAGAAAAAACAAATTCCATTGCAGAGCCGTATGCAATGTACAAAATATGCCCGTACGGTTGTTTAATTTCTTCTTGTTATTTTGATTCCCCCTTACTTTAATCAAATCGTGCGAGATACGCATAGAAGAATCGTTCATGATGTTATATCAATATCATCAGGGTTATGATTCACCAACCTGCTAGTTCTTTTTATGAGTCACAAACAGGGGAATTTATCCTGGAAGCAGAAGAACTGTTGAAGGTTCGCGAAAACCTCACAAAAGTTTATGTACAAAGAACGTACAACCCTTTATGGGTTATATCCGAAGACATGGAAAGGGATGTTTTTATGTCAGCAACAGAAGCCCAAGCTCATGGCATCGTTGATCTTGTAGCGGTCGAAGATGAGAATACTGGAGATTTTATATTTATATAAATATAGAATTCCATTTCAAAATTCGAATTTTCCGTGATTTGATAGTGAATAGAAATCTTTCATAATCATCAACCATCAGGTTAAGATCGATAGGTTAAGATCGATCTAAGCCAACCCACTCTATTCTATCTAGAATGAGATTATATAGACACGACATGCCAACCATTAAACAACTTATTAGAAACGCAAGACAGCCAATAAGAAATGTCACGAAATCCCCCGCTCTTCGAGGATGTCCTCAGCGTCGAGGAACATGTACTAGGGTGTATGTGCGACTCGTTCAGTTCAGATCATGAGTTTGAAGAAATGAAAAAAATTTTTCCAGTATCAATGAACACTACCAATGAATAGGATAGATAGAGTGAAAGACCGCCATTTAATTTACTATCTAAATAACTATCTAAAAATGAGGATCTATCATTTACCTATTATATTATGTAATGTAATTTATGGTTTCTATTGGTGCAAATCCAATCACTCCGTTTTAGATGAGAAGCAATTCTCCATTGGTAGCAAATAGTTATCCATTAAGCGGAGGAAATAGTCTTATAAGAAGCAAAAGGGTTATGCTCCTATTCTTATTCTTGAAAAAAAAAAACGGACTAACAGGGTCAGCTACCTAGCCAACTTTCACTTTACAGAATTAAATGCCGTCACTGTATGGATAGCTTTTTTGTGAAAAGGACTATTACTTTCTAATTATAATTAGAAAAAAAAAAATAATTCTAATTGAAAAAAGGATGGGGTAGAGCCAAAGAGTGTAAACTATACAAGTTCACAATAAAATTCGATGAAATGAAAGAAGAGGCTCCGGTGTATAGAGAGGACCTCACCGTTTAAAAAGTTGCCATAGAAACGAGGAAACCCACTATTTAGCAGCAGTAGAATTTCTTATTTACAGGCAAGATACCCGGAAGTAAAAATTGTGGTCGGGAAGGTCATAGTAGCAAAAGCCATTGGAATTTATATTTTATATATCGGAAAAATCCGTTTTGTTATTAATCGACCGGAGGAAAAGTATGACTGAAAGAAGAGAAATACATTAGTTATTCAAGAAAGTTTCATTTGATTTAATGACCAGAGTTAAACGGGGATATACAGCTCGAAGACGTCGAAAAAAAAATCGTTTATTTGTATCAACCTTTATAGGGGCTCATTCAAGACTTACTCGAACGAGTACTCAACAAAGAATGAGAGCTTTGGGTTCCTCTCATCGAGATAGGAGCAGGAAAAAGAGAGATTTTCGTCGTTTGTGGATCACTCGGATAAATGCAGTAACTCGTGAGGATATGGTATCCTATAGTTATAGTAGATTCATACACAATCTGTACAAGAAACAATTGCTTCTGAATCGTAAAATACTTGTGCAAATAGTCCTATCAAATAAGATTTGTTTTGATATGATTTCAAATAAAATCATTAATCAATCAAATACAAATAAAGGAATAAAAGAATCTTAATAGAATATAAGAATATACTATACAGGAAACAAGAATGATTGAAACAGAATTTCCCGGAGTCCATTCTCCGGGAAGATAGAAGAAAAATAAATTAAGATTTGAAATAAACGAGCATCTTTCAAAAAAAAAAAATTTATTACCCATTTTTCCTTTTTTATAACATTTTATAACACAAGAATCAACTCGGGATTCTAGGTTTTTCGAGCAAAACATTAATCTGAGCTTGAGTTCCTATTGGAGTTTTGAGGAGTATGTCTATTTTTTTTTGTTCTAGGACCTGTAGTTCTAGGGATCGACTTCCTTCTCTCCAATTGTTTCTCATTATTACGAAAAGGTAACGAAGATAAAATACGAGCTTGTTTTATAGCAATAGTAATTAATCGTTGTTGTTTCAAGGTCAACCTATTCATCCGTCTAGATAAGATTTTTCCTTGTTCACTAATAAATCGACTAATTAAACTCATGTTTCTATAATCGATTCGATCCCCCGATCCAATTGGGGGTAAACGCCTACGAAAAGATCGCTTGTATTTACGAAAAGGTTGTTTGTATTTATCCATGGTTTGCTTATTCCTTGTTTGTTTATTTCTTATACTTATATCTTATATATAATTATAATTATATAATATTTATAATATTTAATATTCTTAATATATACTTAATAATTCTTAATATATACTTAATATATAATATATATAATTATAATAATATAATAAATAATAATAATTAAATAATTAGAATAATGAAATATTATATAATAATTAGAATATAAATATAAATAAAATAATCTAGAAAATAAAATTCTACTTTTTTTTATTCATTTAAGATCCGACCAAAATAGGATTTGGTTTGTATTATCTATGTAAAGATGTCAAGTTCTTACTCTTCCCGCTCCTTGGAAAAATCACACATGCATTCTGTTCCATCTATTTCTTTATTTCCCCATGAATCATATATTTTTGACAATAGCGACAAAATTTTCTCAATTCTAATCGATTGGGTGTATTGTGTCGATTCTTTTGAGTAATATATCTAGAAAAGCCCGGCGATTCTTTATTGACACCCTTTCGAACACAACTGGTACATTCCAAAATCACTATAATTCTGATATCTTTACCCTTGGCCATGGACCTCCTTTTCATTTTGGATCGACTTCACTTTTTAACTCTCCTCATTTTTGTTTTTGATCCGAACCAAAAATAAAATAAAAAATATATATTTACTAACTAGAGATGGAATTTTAAAATATTATTATTATTAGAAGTCGAATGACTTCGAAGTACTATAATCTAAAACAATAAAGAAAGAGAGTCATATTCATTAATAGAAGTTCATTAATATAAGAATATTAAATATAGTAATAATTAAGTAATACAATTTTTTCTAACTAGGAATTATTCCTTTTCTATCCTAATTCCTAATACACATTTCTATTTCTTTTATCCCAAATTATATCGTAGATTCACTGTATTTTGACTGAGGTTCGATACACCTTTTTTTCCTATCCTAAAGAAAAGGGGATCTAAATTGAAGCCATGTTACGTGGAATGGTATCTCAAATCTTCTTCATTTCTTCACATATCAATACAAGACAAGAATTCAATTAGAATTAAAAAAAGGGGAATGACAAGGCATCTGGAAATAAACGATTAATTTCTATCAATAGACCCGCTAAAGACCCAAACCATAGAGTGGTTAGCACAGGTGCCGTGGAGAGATATGTTTTTATATCTCGCATTTGAAATCCTCCTTCTTCTTTGATATTTATTTATTTTAATTTTATTTTAATTTTTTTTCTTTATTATTAATCATTATATTTATATTATTATTTTATTATTAATCATTATATTTATATTATTATATTTATATTAATTATATTTATATTATAATTATATTATAAATATAAATATTATATTAATATTATATATATTATTATTTTATATATATTATTATTAATTATATAATTATATATTATTATTATATTTTATTTATTATATTATTTATTATTATATATATTATATATATGTTATATGTTAATAATATATATGTTATGTTATATATTATATATTGTTGATATGTTAATAATATATATGTTTATGTTATATTAGTTAGATATTAGTTATTAGATATTAGTTATATTAAGTTAATTACGTTATAGTAAATATTAATATAATAATAATATATTTTTAATAATATATTTTTAGATTTTAAATATTTTAATTATTTAATTTTAATATTAATTATTATTTTAATTATTTAATTTTAATATTAATTATTTATAATTTTATAATTATTTTTTTATTTCATTTTAATATTTTAATTTTCATATTTATTTTTGAATATTTAATTATATAATTATATAATTAATATAAATATAATTAATATAATGAAATTAATATAATGAAATTAATATAATTATAAATAATAAATAATAAAAAAATTAGATTAAACATATGATTATATGAAACTAAAAAAAAAAAAAAAAAAAAAATGACAAGAACATTATACCTAATTCTACCTAATAATTCTACCTAATATATATATATATATATATATATATTATATAGTATATTATATAGTATATATTATATAGGTAGTAAGGTAGAGGAAAAATAGGTGAAAAACGAACGATGTAGAAAACAAGACATGGATTTTGTACAATGACACTGTACAACAATCTTAAAAAGGGATGTAGCGCAGCTTGGTAGCGCGTTTGTTTTGGGTACAAAATGTCGCGGGTTCAAATCCTGCCATCCCTACTATTCTTTCTCCTATGGACAGTTACAAGAGATTCATTGAGTAAGATCGGGTAAAATTGGACATAAATTTTGCATACTATATGTACACAAGACCCCCCCAAGGGTCAAAAAATATTTTCTTTACAATCGAATCTAATCTTATGGGATATAAGAAAACGCTCTTAGTTCAGTTCGGTAGAACGCGGGTCTCCAAAACCCGATGTCGTAGGTTCAAATCCTACAGAGCGTGATTCCGTTTATGTTATGTCGAATTATAATGAAATAACTTCACAAAACTAAAACAAAGTTTAATTGCAACTTTAATTTGACCTCCTCCTTGTAGGAGGTCAAATTAAAAAAAGAAAAGTTACTCAATCAAAGGTCCAACTGATCACCGCGTCTGTATTGTAAATATGCAGTTACAAATAATCCTGTTAAAGTAATAGGAATTAGACCTAAGACGATTCCAAATAGGAAAACTTCAATCATTTCAATTTGTTTTAGGGAATAAAAAGAGAGGTAAGATCTATCCCTAAATATTAATCTGAATTATCCGTGAATCTCAATGACCAGGAATTGGCAATTGACGCGGAAAGGAACCATAGAATACCGGAAATGAAATATGAATATTCAGGGGGCTTTTTTTTTTAATTGTTTATTTAATTTCATTCATTT